TAAGAACAGCCCCCACATTCAAAGATCCCCGTTTCCCATTAGAAAGAACCTGTTTCAGTTGGATATCATAGGGAATTCTAACAACTGCTTCAAATACAGTATCCGGAAGTACCGCTTGTGGAACCTCAATATCCACGGGCTTATTGGCTAAATGACAATTGGCGCATACAATACGCCCAGTAGCTTCTCGTGGATTCTCATAACCCTGTTGTGCAAAAATGGGATATGCGTGTGAAATAGATGTCCAAGTTATTACATATATAAATATAATGACCGATACGAAAATGGATCGAGTCATCTGTTCCTTTATCCAAGAAAAGATATTTCTATTTTGCATGGTCCAATCATTGATCCCGAAAATTTCTACAATAAATTGGGTAGGTTGCTAGTGGAGTTCCCTATCCACGATTCTGCTATTTTACTGGGATCCAGGAGTCATTTCCCGGATCGGTAGAAACTGAAAAAATAAGTAACATTTTGAATGGTTTTTTTATGTACGAAGTAAAAAAAACATTATGATTAGATTTATATCAGTAGATCATTTTTAGTCATTCATTGAATGATAAATGACTACAAGTGACGGAGATACACGATTTAAATAACGGAAGATCAAATATTTTAAAATTGTATCTAGAATGACTGGAAAGGTGGAAACAAGACCAGATATAATTTGATTATTATGATAAAATCCAAAATCCTTGTAGACAGAACCAATCATTAGTTCCCAACCATGAGGCGAGTGGAATCCAATACATAAATCCGTTAATAAAAGAATAGAAAAAGCTTTTATTGTGTCGCTTAAGTTATAGATAAATTTCCGAACCCAAGAATTAATAATACCAAGTTCTTCATTACCCAGAATAGAATAACCACTTAGAATAGCGAAGCTTATTATATTTGTCGAAAAATGTAAAATGGTATGGATATGATCCTCATTGTACATTTTGACCAATTGGATCGTTTCTTTGTGTATTCCTATATGAAGTTTTTGTATATGTGTATCGGGGTACTCCTTTATCATTTCGTCCAAAAGGAAGAGTTCTTCTAATTCTATGAATTTTTCCAGAACGTTCTTTTCTTGAATATCATTCAAAAAAACTTCGGATTGCCCAGCATTCCACCAATTAGTAACCAAAGATTCCATACTTTTATTAAATGAGAAAGAAATCCACCAGGGCAAAAAAACTATAGATGTAAGATATAGAAGGGGGTTGAATGCTTTCTTTTTTGGCATTTTAAATCTGTGAATTGTTAATGAAACCACCTCATTCCTCGATTCTATCCAATCTGATATTTCCATGAAACATGAGTTCTATAACAAACAGGGTATTGAATCCACAGACCCCCTTTATTTAATTAATTTAATTAAAGGGCTAATCCTTAGATCTGGAAACAATATTTTTTTTATTATGTCTTCATTCGAAGCAATTGTATCCTTTCGCTGAATGCCCTAACGAGACACTTCAAGTCAAGAAATGCATATTTTTCGAATTTCGAGACAAAACAAAAACAGAATTGAATTACAAGATATGATCCATCTATATCTAACATATCAATTAAAAAATATTGGACCCAAAAAATATGAAGTATATATATAGTCTTAGTTTTTCGGATATATATGATGAATCCATACTTAGTATACTTGTTACGAGTATGAAAAAATGGAGTTGATTTCCATATACAATCCATCAAAAACTTTTGGTGGAAAAAACGCTTTGTTTTCTGTTTTCTGGTTGTTTCACACGCGTCTGCTTTTGCTCGAATGAGCGACCGGAAAAAACAAAACAGAACTCAATGCTGCGAAAGCATTCATTCTTCAATTCATTTCAAAATACTTCAATTGGTACGCGCAAAAAATAGGCCAATTCCGCAGCCTTTTGTTCAATTTCTCGTGGAGTCAAATTCTCATCAGTACGAGTCAAAGGAATGGCACCCTGGCCTCTGATTTCCATATAAAGTACACGCCGGGAATAAATACCTTCTTTAACCTCTATTCTAATCGACTGAATATCTCTCATAAGGAATCGAAGAAAGATTCGACGATTTCTTCCAGGGAATCCCCAACGAAAAATACACACTATTCCCTTTTTTCTATCGAATCTATCATAACCACTACCCACATTCCACGAAATTGTGCACCACAAATAGGAGCTAATGAACATACCCGCGATCCCATAGAAAGACATCACGATCCCTTGTGGGAAAAAAAGGATTTGCTGAGAAGGAAATAAGGATATCAGATTCCTACCAAGGTAACTAGAAGTTCCAACCAATAAGAATCCCAGTGAACCTAAAAAAAGGATACAGGCCCAACATAAATTACTTGTTTTTCGAGACCCCATTATAAGTTCTATCCATATATGTTCTGATCGCCAGTTCATACTAGATCCATTTGTTTAATTTTATTGAAATTTAGAGAATAACCAAAATTTGACTTTCTTTTTTTGTTCCTGAAGCAACTCTTATCAACTAGCACTCTTATTATGATGTGAACCATTAGGAGTAATTCATCGAATCGCTTAGATATAAAAAAGGATCCCCCTCATATAATCCCGCTATAGATATCTACATACATAGAGATATTTTGACTTTCCATTTCATACATCTGCGGACCCCCTTTTGAATATATAATCTATTTATCCCCATATATCATCCCATGATGTTTCCACGCGCATAATAGCTCTTTCATTTGTGTTCGGAAGAATCCACATGTTGTATCCTATGTCCACTAAATAGATAGATAAATTTAAATAGATATAGATATCTGTATTATGACCCAAGTCCGAGTCTTGAAAAAAAAATGAACGAGATTGGGTCCCGTCGAATCTAGATAATCTTGTTTTTTTGAACATGAAGAGATAGGGAAGCCATTGCAATTGCTGGAAATACTAGACCCACTAAAGGCACAAAAAAAGAGGGTAAGTTGAAAGTTGTCATAGAATGGATACCTCGATTTAATATTTTGTACCTGTTATAAAGATATCTTATGATAAGTATATCTATTATCAGTATATAATAATAGGTACAAGAAACGTAGAACTAAATAAGTGTACCTATTCACTTTTATATAATATATATTTATTATTATTGTTCTCTTATACTTATCTTCTAATAAATACCAAAAAAGGTTCTTACTTGGAGAATAATTATATCTATAATAAATACGTAATGTAATAAAATAACATGAATTTTTCCTAATTTAGGAGAAAAATTCACTCTTTTATCCTATTGATAGAGCCTTCCCGATTACTAATCATGCATTATATAGGTAGAAATAAAATGGATCTGTAGCAAATAAGAAAAGTGATTATCAACAACTTATGATCCGTTATACAATTGTATTTTATAACCTCAAGTAAAACTCCGTGCTTATTATTTTTGATTTTCACGTTGATTACCATAAACTAAATAAAATTGAAACTAAATACTTGTAAACTTCAAATAAAAAAAACAGAATTAAATGATCTACTTGATTCAATTTTGATTCAAAGGACAGAAACCGTGAAGCTGAAATAACTCACTCAGAACACCCTTTAAAGGATTACGTGGTACGATTGGGTCGAATAAGCCCTTATGGAATAAATACTCAGCTTCTTGTGACCCATCAGGTACTGTCTTATTCAATGTTTGTTCAATTACTCTTTTACCTGCAAATGCAATGTAAGCATTAGGTTCGGCAATAATGATATCTCCTAACATACCAAAACTGGCAGTCACCCCACCGGTTGTAGGAGATGTAAGGATTGATACGTAGAATAACTTTTTATTTGATTGATAATCATATAAAGCTGAAGATATTTTAGCCATTTGCATCAAGCTCAAACTTCCTTCTTGCATCCGGGCTCCCCCCGAAGCACACACTATAATAAGGGGTAGAGATCTATTAGTAGCATATTCGATCAAACGGGTGATTTTCTCGCCTACTACGGATCCCATACTGCCCCCCATAAACTGAAAATCCATAATCCCAATTGCGATGGAAATACCGTTTAATTGACCTATGCCTGTTTGAACAGCCTCAGTTAACCCTGTCTTTTTTTGATAAGAATCAATACGATCTTTATAAGGCTCCTGCTCCGAATGAAATTCAATGGGGTCCACCGAAACCATGTCCTCATCCATAGCATCCCAAGTGCCTGGATCAATCAAAAGTTCGATTCTTTCTGAACTACTCATTTTCAAATGATATCCACATTGTTCACAAATATTCCGTTTTAACCTAAAAAATTTCTTATAATTTAATCCATAACAATTTTCGCATTGAACCCACAAATTCCTGTATTTTTTACTTATATCGAGATCACTTCCACTTGCGCTAGTTTGTATACTGATGAAACTATCACTGTCAATACTATTTACGCTTTCACTACAAATGTAACTATAAATGTAATTCTTACTGTAATTGTCACTACCGCTTGAAATGTAACTATCAATATGGATTTCAGAACGAAGATAACTCTCAATGCAACTAGTAATGTGATTATTCCAACTATATTGAGTATCATACATGTAACGATTGTAGTAGTGATTGTCACTCTTAGGTCCATCATTCGGATAACTATAATTTAGGCAACTAGAAAAAAAACCGCCCAATTCACTCAAAAAAGAACGATCGTCTTCAACCTCAAAAATAAAATTTTCAATATCCAAATATATGGAATAATTTTCACCATTAATATCCTTAACTAAAAAAGTGTCATCACAGATCAAACTCCGAATGTTGCTGACACCAAATAAAGGATCAATATTATTAGAGCTGTCACTATCAATCCAACCATGAATCATGTTATTTATAACAGGGTCTTCACCCCCATTTGTATTTCCAACGGGTCGAATACCCTCTAGTGATTTACTTAACCCGCACCCGTGTTCTAACTCCTCCTTAAACAACATCGAATTGAACCGCCATTTTTCCATAGAGCCTTCCCGCCCTCCTATTTGAATGAAAATACAATAATAGTCATTCGATGAATAATCATTTGAATATTTCCTCTCGGAAT